CGACATAACATAATTGCCAAGAATACTTTTGTTCTTTTTACAAACTTGATTACAAACTTGATGTTGATAAATCCGGGGATCTAGAAATTCATTTCGGACAATTGAACCTTCTCAAACTGTTTCTTTTTCAGAACCAAAAAGATTTGTGCCAAAACAACAGATGCCAAAAAGAACAAAAGGCCTTGGACACGTAATGGATCTTGAAGTACTATTTCTGCATCTGCCTGACCAAACCCACCTACATTAGGATTACTTGTTAATGGTTGATCAAGTTTGATAGATTGGCCCTCGGAAACACGAAGTTCTGGTCCCGGGGGGATAATATCAACCACTTCACGTCCATTCGAGGCATCCGTTATGGTTATTTCGTATCCCCCTTTTTCTTTTCGGATGATTTTGCTTACTATACCCATAGCTGTAGCATTATAAACCGTATTGTTACTTTTGTTCCCGTCGGGATAAATCTGACCCCTCCCCCTGTTCCCGCCTACATATATTGGGTATTTTAAGAAGTGAGCATCTTTATTAGTCGCGGGGTTCGGGGAAAGAATAGGAAAAGTGATTTCACTATATTTCTGCCCAGGAACCGGCCCTATCACAAGAATATTTTTTTTAGTGGGTCGATAGGTCTGAAAAGACAGCTTGCCTATCTTTTCTTTCATCTCGGGCGAAATACGGTCGGGGGGGGCTAATTCAAACCCCTCTGGTAAAATCAGAACGGCCCCCACATTCAAAGCCCCCTTTTTACCATTAGCAAGAACTTGTTTCAGTTGCATATCATAAGGAATTCTAACAACTGCTTCAAATACAGTATCAGGGAGGACCGCCTGTGGAACCTCGATATCCACAGGCTTATTAGCTAAATGGCAATTGGCGCATACAATACGACCAGTTGCTTCTCGTGGATTTTCAAAACCCTGTTGCGCAAAAATGGGATATGCATTTGAAATGGATGCCCGAGTTATTATATATATCATGAGGGATACGGAAATGAATCGAGTAATCTCTCCCTTTAACGAAGAAAAGGTATTTCTAATTTGCATGGTCCGATCGTTGATCCCGAAAATTTCTACAATAAAATTAGGTAGGTGACTACTATAGTTCCCTATCCGCGATTCTGCTATTTACTGACCGGTTTACTGGAATATAGGATTTCTGGAATCCGGGAGGGATTCGCTGGGTGGGTAGAAAAAGTACGATAAGGACGGCTTTGAATGCTTGACTTATGGACAAAATCAGAAAGATTCTAGTTGGATTATAGAATTGCTTTTCATTTCACTCAGTCATTGAATGATAAATCACTACAAGTGACGGGGATACACGATTTAAATAAGAAAAAAGCCAATATTTAAAAAATGTATCTAGAACGACTGGAAAAGTGGAAACAAGAACAGATAGAATAATATCATTATCATTGTGAGCAAACCCAAAATCATTGTAGACATATCCAATCAGCAGTTCCCAACCGCGGGGCGAATGGAATCCGATACATAAATCAGTTACGAAAAGAATCGAAAAGGCTTTTAGTGTGTCGCTTAAATTATATAGGAATTCTTGAACCCAAGAGTTAAGAATAAAAAGTTCTTCATTACACAGAATAGAATAACCACTTAGAATAACGAAGCAGATTGTATTTGTCGAGAAGTGAAAAATCGTATGGATATGATCCTCATCGTGCATCTTGATTAATTGAATTGTTTCTTTCTGGAGCGCTATACCAAGCTTTTCTAGACGTCTTTCCGGAAATTCCTTTATCATTTCGTCCAAGCGGACTAATTGCTCTAATTCTATGAATTTTTCTAAAATAGTCTTTTCTTGAATATCATTCAAAAGGGTTTCGGATTGCCTAGTATTCCACCAATTAGTAATCCAGGATTCCAGACTTTTATTAAATGATAGATGAATCCACCAGGGCAAAAATACTACAAATACTATAGATGAAAGATATCTAAGGGGAAGGGGTACGTTCTTTTTTGTCATTTTTTCAGCTGTGAATTGTTAATGAACCCACCTCATTTGTTGATTCTAGGCGATCAAATATTTCTATGAAGCATCAGTTCCATTACAAGGTATCGCGCCTAGAAATCGAGTCTCATTTTTTAGTTGTGATTCCTCGGTTAGTCCTTGAACCTAGGGTAGAAAAAATACATAAATCGAAGAAGAATCCACTGCGAATTCTTATTCTTGCTTCAACTATTCGAAGCGATTCCCCATTTCGATGAATGCTCGAAAGATTCAAATAATGAATATTATTCGCATTTCGAAATGAAAGAACTTACTTTCTATTACAAATGAACCTCTCGAATATTGCGAAAACGAAAGCGAAATTTTTGATTCCAAACTGTTTTGATATACGAGATGAATCCATTATTTAGATTTCTTACTTCCTTCTTTTGTTACTGAATTGAGTTGAGTGAGGGTTTCCATACGCAAAAACAAATTTTTCGCCGACAAGCCAACAAAAAGAAAAAGGGTTTCGTTTTAGAGTATTCTGTTCCGTACACGGTTTCGTTGGTCCAACTAGGCATTCTGAAGAAACTTCAATCAACAATCAACGTAAGTTTGGGTTTGGCTCTAAAACTATAAAAAAAGGATTCTTGGGGTTTCCTCTTACTAATATTCAGTTCATTTTCAAAACCCTTCAATTGGTACACGCAAGAAATAGGCCAATTCCGCAGCCTTTTGCTCCATTTCTCGTGGCGTCAAATTCTCATCAGTACGATTCAAGGGAATGGCTCCCAAGCCTATGCTTTCGAGATAAAGGACACGACGAGCATAAATACCCTCTTTAACTTCTATTCTGATGGACTGAATATCTTTCATAAGGAATCGTAGAAAGATGCGGCGATTTTGTCCAGGAAATCCCCAACGAAAAATACACACTATTCCCTCTTTTGTATCAAATCGATCATAACCGCTACCTACATTCCATGTAATTGTGCACCACAAATAGGAACTAATAAAGAGACCCGCGATCCCGTAGAAAGACATAACGATCCCCTGCGGAAAAAAATTTATTTGCTGCGACGGGACTAAAGATAGCAAATTCCTATCAAGATAACTAGAAATTCCAACCGCTAAGAATCCTAATGAACCTAAAAAAAGGATAAAGGCCCAGCAGAAATTGCTTGTTTTTCGAGAGCCCGCTATAAAGTCTATCCATATATATTCTGATCGCCAACTCATACATACTAGCTCCAGTTGCATTTTCGTGGAATTGGGGAAATAACCAAAAGAAATCCATTTTTGTTTCCTTTTTGTGTTTCCGAAGTAACTCTCATCAACTAGTACTATTTTGATGTGAACTCTTAGCAGTAATTCATCGAATTGATTCGGTATAAGAAAATAAGAGCATCCCCATCATAGGAGTCCCTGTCGATCGGCCCAGACATATAGATACTTTGAGTTTCATTGCAGACATGAGTTCGGATCACCGCCTAGTGTTCAAAATAGATAGAATCAATTTACCGATATATCATGTTTACACATGCATAAAAGCTCTTTCGCTTCTGCGTTTATGTTCGGAGAAAGCCACTTCTTAGTCTTATACACTATTCGACTAAATGGATATCCCCCATCACTAAGTCTTGAAAAAAAAAAAAAAAGATGAAATTTGACCCTAATCGGATCGGATTTACAAAATCTTATTTTTTTCAAGATAAAGAAATAACGAAGCCATTGCCATTGCGGGAAATACTAGGCCCACTAACGGCACAAAAATAGAGGGAAAGCTGTTGAGAATTGTCATAGAAAGAGTACCTCGATTGAATATTTGTACCTGTTATTGGTATAAAGATATCCTATAATAATTAGAATTCATATTCTAATTATTATCATATTCTAATTCGTATATAAATGTATATTAAGTATACTTATAGAATTGTATATAAGTATACTAAGTATACTAAATGAGTATATATACTAAGTGCAAGGAACGCCGAACTAAATAAACGGGCCTATTCATCTTTCTACATTAAATATATGTATGATAATCCATTTTCGTTATTATTATTACTTATTTTTCTTCTTCGGTTGTTCGTAGCTGTTGGTCGTAGCTTCGGATTTCGTTTTATTTTGATTCTGATAAACGCATTTTGTTAATTTTTCGGCAAAAAAAGAAAATTACTTAAGAACTCTACTGGAAGGAACAAAGTCGTGGAACTGAAATAACTCGCTCAGAACACCTTTTAAAGGATTACGTGGTACGATTGGATCGAATAAGCCCTTATGGAATAAATATTCAGCTGCTTGTGAACCTTCAGGTACTGTCTTATTCAATGTTTGTTCAATTACTCTTTTACCCGCAAATGCAATATAGGCATTAGGTTCGGCAATAATGATATCCCCCAACATACCAAAACTGGCTGTCACTCCACCAGTAGTAGGAGATGTAAGAAGTGATACATAGAATAACTTTTTAATTGATTGATAATCATATAAAGCGGAGGATATTTTAGCCATTTGCATCAAGCTCAAACTTCCTTCTTGCATGCGTGCTCCCCCGGAAGCACACACTATAAGAAGAGGTAAAAATTGAGTGGCAGCATACTCGATCAAACGGGTGATTTTCTCACCTACTACGGATCCCATACTACCCCCCATAAACTGAAAATCCATAACCCCAATTGCGATGGGAATCCCGTTTAGTTGCCCTGTACCTGTTTGAACAGCCTCCGTTAATCCTGTCTTTATTTGATAAGAATCAATACGATTTTTATAATCTTCTTCTTCTGACTGAAATTCAATGGGATCTATGGAGACCATGTCGTCATCCATTGGATCCCAAGTACCTGGATCAACCGACAGTTCGATTCTATCTGAGCTACTCATTTTCAAATGATGGCCGCATTGTTCACAAATATACATTTTTGACTTAAGAAATTTCTTATAATTTAATCCATAACAACTTTCGCATTGAACCCATAAATGCCTGTATTTTTGAGTTATATCGAGATCATTCGAACTTTCGTTTTTCGAACTGTCGCTTATAGTTAAACCAC